TCAAAAAGGGGGGTTCCTCCTTTTATCGTTGTATGTGAAAGACATGTATTCTTCAAAATAGATCATTCTTTTTAGTTATTATCTATACTTATTTCGTGTATGTGGATAATTTTTTTAATATACTCTTTTTAATATACATTGTTTTTTTACTTTAACATATAAATATATAATAAACATACAAATATATATAATACAAATATATTTATATATACATGTATATGTGATATATATATCACATATACGTATGCGCGTGCATCACACATCACATATATAAATGACATGAGGGAAAAAAAAATGGAAGAAAATAAGGGAAAATGAAAATTGATTAAGTCCAGAGTGCTATGTCCATAATTCAAAGTAAGGAGTATCATAAGATTTCCGATAAACATAAGTTTTTTTTTATTGGATTGAAATCCAATCAATCAGTTACACAACAAGTTAGGTAATTACTCCCCTCCCAAAATGAACTAGAAAATCTAGGTATTTTTTTTTAATTCGAATATAGATACTATGATCCATATTTGAATAAAAAAAGTACTCTTTTTTTGGTCTAACTCTTTTTCCTTACTATATTTAGTATACTATATAAATATTTAGTATACTATATAATATATTTATTATACTATTATAGTATAATAAATATGTTTATTAATCACAAAAAAAAATAAAAAAATCTACTAAATAATAGTAGTAAGAAAATTATTTTAAAATATCATATTCCTTTAGTCTTTTCTTAGTTAAAATAACTACTAGGTAATCACCTTTACCTTTACATAGTTATTTGGTCATATTTTTTGACCAACCAATTGTCAATTTTGGAATATTTCAAATATCTGAAAAAAAAATCAGAATAATTAAGAATCCCAATATTTGACTTTTTTTTCATATCTTTTTTTTTTGTTGATTTCTTTTATTATTGTTCCTTTCTAAAAGGATAAAAAAGATAAGAATTGGTGAATCGAGAACAATTTGTAATTATAAGAAAAAAGAGTTTCTTTTCTTATGGAACATACATATCAATATGCGTGGATAATACCTTTTCTTCCACTTCCAGTTACTATGTCAATAGGATTTGGACTTCTACTTATTCCGACAGCAACAAAAAATATTCGTCGCATGTGGGCTTTTCCTAGTGTTTTACTCTTAAGTATAGCTATGGTGTTTTCAGCCAATCTGTCTATTCAACAAATAAATGGAAGTTTTATCTATCAATATCTATGGTCTTGGACCATCAATAATGATTTTTCCTTAGAGTTTGGATACTTGATCGATCCACTTACTTCTATTATGTCAATACTAATTACTACTGTTGGAATCATGGTTCTTATTTATAGTGACAAGTATATGTATCACGATCAAGGATATTTGAGATTTTTTGCTTATATGAGTTTTTTTAATACTTCTATGCTGGGATTAGTTACTAGTTCAAATTTGATACAAATTTATATTTTTTGGGAACTTGTGGGAATGTGTTCTTATTTATTAATAGGGTTTTGGTTCACACGACCAATTGCAGCAAGTGCTTGTCAAAAAGCTTTTGTAACTAATCGTGTAGGGGATTTTGGTTTATTGTTAGGAATCTTAGGTTTTTATTGGATAACAGGTAGTTTAGAATTTCGGTATTTGCTCGAAATAACTAATAACTTAATCCAGAATAATGGGGTCAATTCTTTATTTGCTACTTTGTGTGCTTCTTTATTATTCGTCGGTGCGGTTGCTAAATCCGCACAATTCCCCCTTCACGTATGGTTACCTGATGCTATGGAAGGACCCACTCCTATTTCGGCTCTTATACACGCTGCTACTATGGTAGCAGCAGGAATTTTTCTTGTAGCTCGGCTTCTTCCTCTTTTCATAGTCATACCTTATATAATGAATTTAATTTCTTTAATAGGTGTAATAACACTATTATTAGGGGCTACTTTGGCCCTTGCTCAAAGAGACATTAAAAAAAGCTTAGCCTATTCTACAATGTCTCAATTGGGTTATATTATGTTAGCTCTAGGTATAGGTTCTTATCGAGCTGCTTTATTCCATTTGATCACTCATGCCTATTCAAAAGCTTTATTGTTTTTGGGATCCGGATCTATTATTCATTCAATGGAACCTATTGTTGGATATTCACCAGATAAAAGTCAGAATATGGTTCTTATGGGTGGTTTAACAAGATATGTTCCAATTACAAGAACTACTTTTTTATTGGGTACACTTTCTCTTTGTGGTATTCCACCTCTTGCTTGTTTTTGGTCCAAAGATGACATTCTTAATGATAGTTGGTTGTATTCACCAATTTTCGCGGTAATAGCTTATTTCACAGCAGGATTAACCGCATTTTATATGTTTCGGGTATATTTACTTACCTTTGATGGGTATTTACGCGTTCATTTTAAAAATTACAGTAGCACGAAAAATGGTTCGTTCTATTCCATATCTCTATGGGGAAAAGGAACTCCAAGAGGAGTCAATCCAAATTTA